AATAAAGTGCCTGAATAAAGGATTATTCTGATAGAATAAATTATATAAACTAAACATTTATCTTTATTATAAATTTTAGGCTTCTCCTAAATCTTAAAGAATCAAAATCTTTAGTGCTAAATCTTACACTTACTTATATATTAAAAATAAGCTAAACTCATAAGCTAATGAACTCATACTTCATATATAAAATTAATATTTTTTTTTAAACATTTACTTAAATTTCATTTTTATTAACTTACTAATCTTTAGAACAATTTTTACTATTTCTTCAAACTCTTGAATATCAATTTGAATAGGACTAGAATTTAATTTAATGAGAATAATCCCATTATTATCAAAATTTAACCTATTAAATTCAGAAAGAACTATAAAATATTTTATTGTTCAAACAATTTCATCTGCTATATTGTTTATAACAATCATAATAATATTTTATTTTAAAAGAATTATCAACCCCTTAATAATAATAATAAACCTAGTAATTATAATAAAATTAGGAGCAGCTCCCCTACATTTCTGATATATTCAAATCATTGAAGGAATATCATGAATAAATATTTTTATTTTATCTACCTGACAAAAAATTGCTCCTATAATCTTAATTTCTTACAACTTCTATAATCAAATCTTAATCATTATTATCTTACTAAGAGCAATTATAGCTTCAATTAGAATTATTAATCAAATCTCAATCCGAAAATTAATAGGATATTCCTCAATCAATCATTTAAGATGAATACTCACCTGTATGTTAATTAATGAAAACCTGTGAAATTATTACTTTCTAGTTTATACCCTCTTATCTGCAAATATTATAATACTCTTTAATTACATAAATTTATCTTTACTAAACCAAACATATATATTCAAAAACTTTTGACTAAATACGCTAAATTTAATAATTAATTTTTTATCTTTAGGTGGAATACCTCCATTTATTGGCTTTATACCTAAGTGATTTTTAATCAATAACTTAATAGAAAATAAAAATTTTATATTAAGAATAACCTTATTCATAATCTCCCTAATTAACTTATATATATATATTAAAATAATAAATTCAATCATTTGTCTCAATATATTCAAACACAAATGAAACAATATATACAATAATAATAATATGTATATATATTTACTAAGATTCAATTCAATGTTTATATTAATTTTTTGCTCTTTCATAATTTAACGTCAAGGTTTTAAGTTAAAATTAAACTATTAATCTTCAAAATTAAAAATAAAACATAAATTTTTAAGCCTTAATATTTATTAAATAAATATACCTTTAAATTTGCAATTTAAAATCATAACTTGAATATAAAACTTATAATAGTAAAAAAAAATAAAATTTTATCTATAAATTTACAATTTATCACTTTATTAATTAAGCTATTTTACTAAAAATAAATAAATGATTATTTTCAACAAACCACAAAGATATTGGCACACTATATTTTATTTTCGGAATTTGATCAGGAATAGTAGGAACTTCCCTAAGAATAATTATTCGCCTAGAGTTAAGAACCACAGGAACTTTTATTGGTAATGATCAAATTTATAACTCAATTGTAACCGCCCATGCATTTGTCATAATTTTCTTTATAGTTATGCCCATCATAATTGGAGGGTTCGGAAACTGATTAGTCCCTTTAATACTAGGAGCCCCAGATATAGCCTTTCCACGTATAAATAATATAAGATTCTGATTACTCCCACCTTCTTTAATCTTTTTAACTTCTTCAATATTTATAGATAACGGAGCAGGAACAGGATGAACAGTATATCCACCACTATCTGCAAACATTTCTCATAGAGGAAAAGCAGTAGATATTACAATTTTTTCTTTACACCTAGCCGGTATTTCATCCATTTTAGGGGCTATTAATTTTATTACCACAATTATAAACATACGACCATCATCAATAACTTTAGAACAAATCCCTCTATTTGTTTGATCAGTAAAAATTACAGCTATCCTATTATTACTTTCTCTACCTGTCCTAGCTGGAGCTATTACAATACTATTAACAGATCGAAACATAAATACATCATTCTTTGACCCCGCAGGTGGGGGAGACCCTATTCTATACCAACACCTATTTTGATTTTTCGGACACCCTGAAGTTTACATTTTAATTCTTCCAGGATTTGGAATAGTTTCTCATATTATTATTCAAGAAAGAGGAAAAAAGGAATCCTTCGGATCATTAGGTATAATTTATGCTATAATATCAATTGGCCTATTAGGCTTTATTGTTTGAGGACATCATATATTCACAGTAGGAATAGACATTGACACACGAGCATACTACACATCAATTACAATAATTATTGCAATCCCAACGGGAATTAAGGTATTTAGATGATTAGCCACACTATACGGAACACAAGTCACATTTAACCCTGCATTAAATTGAACACTCGGTTTTATTTTTTTATTCACTATTGGAGGACTAACCGGAATTGTTCTATCTAACTCATCAATTGATATTACACTTCATGATACTTATTACGTAGTAGCCCATTTCCATTATGTTCTATCTATAGGAGCAGTCTTTGCAATTATAGCAGGATTCACTCATTGATATCCCTTAATAACAGGTTTATATCTCCCCTCTACTAGTTTACAAATCCAATTTTTCACAATATTCTTAGGAGTAAATCTAACTTTCTTCCCACAACATTTCTTAGGTTTAAGAGGAATGCCCCGACGATACTCAGATTATCCAGACATATTCTTAAGATGAAATATTGTATCTTCAATAGGATCATTAATATCAATAGTTAGAATTATTATGTTTATCATAATCATTTGAAATAGAATAATTAATAAGCAATACATTATATTTACAACTCAAGCAAACTCATCCATTGAATGATATCAAAAATATCCCCCACAAGAACATTCATTTAATGAACTACCTGTAATTTCTCTATTCTAATATGGCAGAATAATTGCATTGAATTTAAGCCTCAACTATAAAGAATACCCAACTAATTCTTTTTTTAGAAATAAACACTTGATCAATATTGTCCCTCCAAAACAGAGCTTCCCCTATAATAGAACATTTAATTTTCTTTCATGATAACACACTTTTAATAATTACTATTATTACAATCTTCGTTTTATATATAATAATTTCAATTATAACAAATAAATATATTAACTTAACTCTATTAGAAAATCAAAACATTGAAATAATTTGAACTATTATTCCAGCTATCTTTTTAGTTTTTATTGCCCTGCCCTCACTTCAAATTCTTTATATAATTGATGAATCAAACTCACCATCAATTACCATTAAAATTATAGGCCATCAATGATACTGATCATACGAATACTCGGATTTTAACTCAGTTAAATTTGACTCTTTTATAAATAAAAATAATACAATTGACTCATTCCGTCTACTAGATGTTGATAATCGAATTGTTCTCCCTATAAAGACCCAAATCCGATCTATTATTAGATCTTCTGACGTAATTCACGCCTGAACAATCCCAGCCCTAGGAATTAAATCAGATGCTGTTCCTGGACGACTTAATCAAATAAGATTTATAATTAACCGACCTGGAATCTTTTTCGGACAATGCTCAGAAATCTGTGGTATAAATCACAGATTTATGCCCATCTCATTAGAATCAATTAATATAAACTTCTTCATTAAATGAATTAACAACTTTTCATTAAATAACTTAAAGCAAGTATAGGTCTCTTAAACCATTTTATAATAATTAGCGATTATTTTTAATGAAGAAAATTAGTTAATACTAATATAACATAAATTTGTCAAATTTAAATAATTTATTTAATAAATATTTTCTTTATACCTCAAATAATACCAATAAATTGAATCATTTTAATATTATACTTTACAATTTTAACCTACATCTTTATTTCAATAACATTTTTTTTAGCTTTAAATAACAAGCCAACAACATCCCTAAAAACTTCAAGACAATTAAAAACATTAAATTGAAAATGATAAATAACTTATTTTCTATTTTTGACCCCAGATCCATTTTAAACTTATCAATAAATTGAATAAGATCAATTATCGGAATCTTTATTATCCCCCTAAGATTTTGATTCATTCCAACTCGAATAATAATTATTACAAATACAGTACTAATTTACCTTCATAAAGAATTTAAAATATTACTAAAAATTAATAAAAACAAAGGATCAACTTTAATATTTATCTCTATCTTCTTAATACTAATATTTAATAATTTTCTTGGATTATTCCCATACATTTTTACAAGAACAAGACACCTCTCAATAAATTTAACTTTAAGATTACCCCTTTGAATTACATTCATATTATATGGATGAATTAATAAAACAAACCACATATTTAGACACCTAGTTCCAAATAATACTCCAACAGCTTTAATACCCTTTATAGTACTAATTGAAACAATTAGAAATTTAATTCGACCAATAACCCTAGCAGTACGACTTACTGCCAATATAATTGCAGGACACCTACTACTCACATTATTAAGAGGAATAGAACTATCGCTAATTAAATTATTTATACCCTTATTAATCCTAACCCAAATATTATTAATAACACTAGAAATAGCAGTAGCCATTATTCAAGCTTATGTATTTTCAACACTAAGAATCTTATACTCTAGAGAAATTTAACTAATGACAACTCACTCAAACCACCCCTTCCACCTAGTAACTTACAGCCCATGACCCCTATCAGGGTCCCTTGGAACAATAATTATAATAATAGGAATAATTCAATGATTTCACAGTTTTCATTTAAATATTCTAATATTAACAGGACTAACAATCATTATTTTAACAATAATTCAATGATGACGAGACGTCACCCGAGAAAGAACTCTTCAAGGATGCCACACAATTAAAGTAACAAACAACATAAAATGAGGAATAATACTATTTATTACATCAGAAGTATTTTTCTTCTTTTCATTTTTTTGAGCCTTTTTTCATAGAAGACTTTCCCCTAATATTGAATTAGGAAGAATATGACCTCCTCAAAATATTAAACCTTTTAACCCTTTTACAATCCCATTACTCAATACAATAATTCTTCTATCATCAGGAATTTCAGTTACTTGATCCCACCATAGATTAATTATAAACAACTTCTACCAAGCATATTATAGATTACTAATTACAATTATTCTAGGAATTTACTTTACAGGACTCCAAGCTCTTGAATATTATGAAGCACCATTCACTATTGCAGACAGAATTTACGGATCCATTTTCTTCCTAACTACTGGATTCCATGGACTCCATGTAATCATTGGAACAATCTTTTTACTTGTATGTTTAATCCGACATTATAACAACCATTTCTCATCTAACCATCACTTTGGGTTCGAAGCAGCCTCATGATACTGACATTTCGTAGACGTTGTTTGACTTTTCCTATTTGTATCAGTTTACTGATGAAGAAAATAATTTATTATTTATATAATATATCTTAGTATATTTAACTTCCAATTAAAAAGTTTAAACATTTAATATAAATAAATATATAATCTAATAATCATTTTTATTGTCACAATAATTATTACAAACCTAGTTATAATTTTAAATATTTATTTTAGAAAAAAAATATATTGAAACCGAGAAAAAAATTCCCCCTTTGAATGTGGCTTTAACCCCAAAAATATTAAACGAATACCCTTCTCAATTCAATTTTTCATTATCGCCATAATTTTTCTTGTCTTTGATATTGAAATCTCAATTTTATTACCAATATTTTACTTATTAAAATCAAGAAATCTATATTTTTACTCGGTTTCAATATATTTTTTTTTAGTAATTTTAGTTGGAGGATTAATTAATGAATGATATCAAGGTATAATTAACTGAATAACATAGGGTTGTAGTTTAAATTTTAACAAAACAATTATTTTGCATATAATAAATATTTATAATAATTCTACCTTATTTAATTATGACATTTTAAAAATAATATTAAAATATACCCACTCTTTATTCTCCTAATAATATGAATCAATAATTATTGTAATTTAATTTCGACTTAAATCTAAGAGACTCGCACACCTCCATATTTTAATTGAAACCAAAACAGAGGTATATTATTGTTAATAATAAAATTGAAATTTTTAATCTTCCAATTAAAGAAATATAATTTAAAATTTAAACTTCTAATTTAAAAAATAGTGGTATAATAACCATTAATATTTCTTACCATTTATATAGTTTATCTAAAACATTACATTTTCACTGTAAAAATATAACACAACATTTATTATAAATATACTTAAGAATATAAAATATTTCTTTAATAGCTTCAATATTACACTCTAATTATAAGTTACTTAAGTAAAATAAAAGAAATCAAAATAATAATAAAAAATTAAAAAATAAGAAAATAAATAAATAAATTTTTAAATAATTAATTTGATAATTTAATATTAAATAAGAACCCTTAGTAATAAAATCTATTATACCTTGACCCCCTAATATTTCAATTCATCCTATGTCTAATCTCTTAAATAATTTATTTTTATACATTAAAACCCCTAAATTAATACCAAAAGTAGAAAAATTTGGTAAAAATCATATTAATCTTAAAAAATAAAATAAACTATTAACAAATAAATAATTTAATATATAATTATATTTAAAAATTAAAACCCCTGCTAAAATACCAAAACCAATAAAAAAATAAACTATTAACTTTATAACTAACCTTAAAAAAATAACATCTAATAAAGGAAATATAAACCAACTCAATATTGCCCCACCTACAATCGATATTATTCTAAGAACAAAAATTCTTAAATTTATAACATCATCATTTTCATGAAAAATAAACAATCTTTTAAAATTAAAGTTTCTAAATATTAAATAATAAAACAACCGAAATCTATAAGAAACAGTTAAACCAATAGAAACAAAAAACATAAAAAACATTAAATAATTAAATCTAGACATTAAACAAACCTCTAAAATTAAATCCTTTGAATAAAAACCAGCTAAAAAAGGAAACCCTATTAAAGCTAAATTCCCAACATTAAAATTAATACATAATAAAGGCATATAAGATACCAACCCTCCTATATAACGAATATCCTGATTATTACCCATAGAATGAATAATTATGCCAGAACAAAGAAATAATATAGACTTAAATAAAGCATGTGTTAATAAATGAAAAAAAGCTAAATTTTTAAAACCCAATCTTAAAATTCTAATTATTAAACCCAGTTGACTAAGAGTTGAAAGAGCAATAATTTTCTTTAAATCAAACTCAAAATTAGCTCTTACACCCGCCATAAATATCGTAACTCTAGCAAGAAACAATAGAAATAATAAAATATTAGTCCCTAAAAATAAATCATAAAAACGAATTATTAAATAAACCCCTGCAGTAACTAAAGTAGAAGAGTGAACTAAAGCAGACACAGGGGTAGGAGCTGCCATAGCAGCTGGAAGCCAAGAAGAAAAAGGAATTTGAGCTCTTTTAGTAATAGCCGCTAAAATTATTAAAACCCCAACAACTAATAAAGAAGAATCATTAATTAAATAATTTAAATAAAATATAAAATTTCATCTTCCAAAATTTCTTATTCAAACAATGCCCATTAAAATTATAACATCACCAACACGATTTGATAAAACAGTCAACATGCCACAGTTATAAGAATTAACATTTTGATAATAAATAATTAAACAATAAGAAACTAAACCCAATCCATCTCATCCTAATAAAATTCTTACCAAATTAGGACTCACAATTAATAATAATATAGAAACAACAAATAAAAGAACCAATAAAATAAAACGATTTAAATTGTAGTCCCCTCTTATATAACTTATTCTATAATAAATTACTATAGAAGAAATTAAAAGAACAAAACTCACAAACAACAAAGACATTCAATCAAACAATAACAACATCTCAAATTTTAAAGAATTTAATGAAACCACTTCTCACTCAACAATATAAACTATATTATTATATAAAATGCATAAGAAGAAAAAAAAAAAAAAAAAAACCAACCTTAATAAATAAACTATTAATAAAATACATAAAGAATTCACTATCTAAAATACATAATATAACTTTGATTCCACAAATCAATATTTTTCCTTAAACTATTTAAATTAAATTATAATATAAAATAAATCAACCTTTAAAACTATTAAATTTACAAAAATTCAATGAATAAATAATAATAAATATTCACGAACATTTAAGTTACAAGCTCCAAAGACCCCTATTAAAAACTTTCCATGCTGACTATAAGAAAATAAATATAAGTTATATACAACTCTAAAAAAACTAATTAATATAATAAAAATAAGCATTATCTTAGACTTTCTTAAAATTCTTATAAATAAACTAATTTCAGCTAATAAATTAATTGTTGGGGGAGCCGCCATATTAGCCGCTAATAATAAAAACCACCATAAAGTCATTGAAGGTATAAAATGTAATAGTCCCTTATTAATAATTAAACTACGGCTATTCAACCGTTCATAACAGATATTAACTAAGCAAAACATCCCCGAAGAACAAAGTCCATGCCCCAACATTAATAAATAACTACCACAGACCCCAAAATAATTTATTGTTAAAAGCCCTATAATAACAAAAGCTATGTGAACAACAGATGAATAAGCAATTAAAGCTTTTATATCCAACTGACTTAAACATAAAAATCTCGCATATAAACCCCCTAATAATGAAACAACAATAAAAAATAAATTAAATTTTATAAAAGTAAGAACCATAAAATTTATAACACGTAAAATACCGTATCCCCCCAATTTTAGCATAACACCGGCTAAAATTATAGACCCTGAAATAGAGGCTTCAACATGAGCCTTTGGAAGCCACAAATGAAAAATAAATATAGGTATTTTTACTAAAAAAGCTATTAATAAAACTAAATACAAATAAAAATTATTTAAATCATAGATTAGATTAAAAATTATTGTCCCCTTCATTAAATAAATATAAAAAATTCCAACTAATAAAGGAAAAGATATAAATAAAGTATAAAATAACATATAAATTCCAGCTTGAATACGCTCAGGTTGATACCCATAACCAATAATTAATAATAAAACAGGAATTAAAGAAATTTCAAAAAATAAGTAAAATATAAAAATATTCAGACTTCTAAATCTCACGAGTAATAAAATCACTAAAAAATTATTATTTATTAAATAAAACTTATAAAAATAATTATCACGAAATAACTTAATTCTAACTAAAACTATTAAAGAACAAATAAAAATAGAAAGTAAAATCATACCAAACGATAAAATGTCCACCCCAAAAAAATAAGACATATATCTAAAATAATATCTATTCATAGATAATAATATTACAAAATTCATAAGTAACATCAAAAAAAAATAATAAACCCACCAATCAACAGTTATAATAAAAAATAACCCTAAAACATATATAAAAATTCTTAACATTGTAGTAAATTAAACCTTTGAAAATAATCATTACCATAAATTCGTATTATTATAACTAAAACAGATAGTCCTAGCACCCCCTCACAAACTATTATAACTATAAATAAAATTAATAAATAAAACTCTCTTTTAAACATAAAAATAAAAATTAATAAAATTATCATTAAAGCTAATATTATTAACTCTAACCTTAGTAATATTAACAACAAAAAATTTCGAAAAGAAATAAAAGAAATACCTCCAATCACAAATATAATAATATATAACACTAAATAATTAATCATTATCACTAGTTTTAATAATTTAAAAAAAAATATTGATTTTGTAAATCAAAAATAAGACCTACCTTTTAAAACTTCAAAGAAAAATAAGAAACTATTTATGATTAATCTCCAAAATTAATATTTTTTTTAAACTATTCTTTGATATAATAAAGTTTATATTAATCAATCTAATAATAATAATAAATATAATATTCAGTTTCCTTAAGCACCCTATAAGAATAGGACTATTAATTTTAATACAACTTCTTGTTTCATGCCTTTTAATAAATCTAAAGATTTATTTCTCATGATTCTCATATATTATATTTTTAATTCTTATTGGAGGACTCCTCATTTTATTTATATATATATGTACAATCTCAACGAATAAAATACTAGTTTTATCAATAAAACTTATAATTAGAATGTTTTTTTTTTTTTTTTTTTTTAGATTATTAAGATATTTTTATTATTCTAACCCCATAAACTACAACAATAATAACATATCTATCTCTCATATAACAATATTTGCCCACAAAGACATTATATTAAATAAAATATTTAATGCCCCATCAAACTATATCACTATCATTTTAATAATTTATTTATTTATCATCTTAATTATTATCAATAAAATAATAATTATAAAAATAGGACCATTACGAAAAAACTAATGAACAAATTCAACTCTTTTAAAAAAACACATCCTATTATTAAAATAATTAATAAGTCTATAATTAACCTTCCAACCCCCAGAAATATCTCATTTTGATGAAATTTCGGATCTCTTCTAGGACTTTGCCTAATAATTCAAATTATAACTGGCCTATTCTTATCGATACACTATACCCCTCACATAGATTTAGCATTCTACAGAATAAACCACATCTATCGTGATGTAAGTTACGGTTGATTAATACGAATTATTCATAGAAATGGAGCCTCAATATTTTTTATTTGCCTATACGCCCACACAGGACGAAACATTTACTATGAATCATTTATAAACAAATACACCTGAATTGTAGGAGTAGTAATTATATTATTAACAATAGCCACAGCCTTTCTAGGCTATGTTCTCCCATGAGGACAAATATCTTATTGAGGGGCAACAGTTATTACAAATTTAATATCAGCCATCCCATTTGTTGGGGACACTCTCGTTCAATGAATTTGAGGAAGATTCACAATTGAAAATGCAACCTTAAATCGATTTTTTTCATTACACTTTCTACTACCCTTTGTAATTAGAGCAATAACAATAGTACACTTAATTTTTCTACATAGATACGGATCTAATAACCCCCTTTGTAGAAACTCAAATAATGATAAAATCCCATTTCACCCTTACTTTACATATAAGGACCTACTAGGATTTTTAATTTTAATCTTAGTATTAATATTAATTAGATTAAAATACCCCTTCATCTTAGGGGACACAGATAATTTCATTAAAGCAAATCCGATAGTTACCCCCATTCATATTCAACCAGAATGATATTTCTTATTTGCTTACGCAATTCTTCGATCAATTCCTAATAAATTAGGGGGGGTCATTGCTCTCTTAATATCAATTTGTATTTTATTTATCTTACCATTTACCTTTAACAAAATAATTAAGGGAAACCAATTCTATTTTTTTAACAAAATCCTTTTCTTTTTTTTTGTAATAACCGTCTTTTTATTAACATGAGCAGGAGCTCGACCTATTGAAGCCCCATTTGTAACAATTAGACAAATCACTACCATCTCATATTTTTCATTTTTTATTATTAACCCCCTCTTATCTAAAATATGAAACAATCTAATTAACTAATAATTAATGAGCTTGTGATTAAGCATTTGTTTTGAAACCTTAAGAAAGAATTTAATTAATTCTATTAATTTTTACTAAAAAAGTTTCATAAAAATAATTTAAAACCTAAAAAAAATATTAATCTAAATAAAGAAAAAGGTAAATAAACCTTTCAAGTTAAATACATTAATTTATCATAACGATAACGAGGTAATACAGCCCGAACTCAAACAAATATATAAGATAAAATTACTAATTTAATAAATAAAAAAATAGAATTATAATTAGCGCCCAAATAAATAATTCTAAATAACAATCTTATAAACATAATTATTATATATTCAGATAAAAAAATTAAAGCAAAGCCCCCTCCAGCATATTCAACATTAAACCCAGAAACAAGCTCTCTTTCTCCTTCTGCAAAATCATAAGGAGTCCGATTAGTTTCCGCTAATAGAGAACTAAAAACACATATTGATAAGGGGAATATAATAAATAAAAATCAAACATAATTCTGATATAAGTTATACTTAAACATATTTAAATCTATTACTAATATAACTCTAGATAATAGTAACAATAATATTCTTACTTCATAAGAAATAGTTTGACTAATTCTTCGTATTATCCCTAATAAAGAATAATTCGAATTTGATGATCAACCAGAAATTATAATTAAATAAACCCCAAGTCTTATTAAAGAAATTAAAAATAAAAACCTAAATATATGTATATACATAATTTCAAAATAAGGCATAACTATCCAAATAAATAAAGAAACTAAAAGATTAACTACAGGACAAAAATAATAAATCAAATAATTAGAATTAATGGGAATAATTAATTCCTTAGTAAATAATTTAATAGCATCTCTAAAAGGCTGTAAAATACCAGAAATCCCCACCTTATTTGGACCCTTACGAATCTGTATATATCCTAAAATCTTACGCTCCATTAAGGTAAAAAAAGCAACTCTTAATAACAATATAACAATTATAATTAATGCACTAATAAATCTCACTACTCTTTCAATCTACTACTTATATGTTAAAAAACATATATAATTAATTCCTAAAATTAATACATTAAATCTGTCAAAATAGTTTAATTAAAATTATAATAATTAATCCTTTCGTACTAAACTATTAAAAATATTTAAAGATAGAAACCAACCTGGCTCACACCGGTTTGAACTCAGATCATGTAGAATTTTAAAAGTCGAACAGACTCAATGATTTAACTTCTGCATTAAATATTTATTCTAATCCAACATCGAGGTCACAATCAATAATTTTAATAAGAACTTAAAATTATTATTATGCTGTTATCCCTAAAGTAACTTTATCTCCTAATCACTAATAATGGATCAAATAAATCATTTATATATGTTTAATTTTAAATTAAAAAGTTAATTTAATTTTTATATCACCCCAATAAAATATATTATCAAATATTTTATTAACTAAAATTAATAAAATATTTAATTATATATCAAGATTTATAGGGTCTTCTCGTCTTTTAAAACTATTTTAGCTTTTTTACTAAAAATTAAATTCTAATAACTTTTTTATTAAGACAGCTCATATCTCATCCAATCATTCATACCAGTCCTAAATTACAGGACTAATTATTATGCTACCTTAGCACAGTCAATATACTGCAGCCCTTTAAAATTAATAAATTTCAGTGGGCAGATTAGACTTAAAATTATTTTATTCTTTAAGAGATGTTTTTGTTAAACATGTGAACATGAAAATTTTGCCGAATTCCTAAATAAAAATTAACCAATAATCAAACTTATACAATAATAATTATTTTATACTAATTTTATCATTATATCATTATTTAATTTAATAAAATAATATTATTTATATAAAAATTTTAATTTTTAATAAAAATTTTTAATTAATTAAAAATTTTTATTAAAAATTAAAATTAATTTAAAATTTTATTAATATAAATTTTAAAAAATAAATATTATATATAAAAAATTATTATTAAGCTTATCCCTAACAATATAACTAACCTTATACTAATTTAATCATAAATTATTAAATTAATTATAAAATTAATAAATTAAATTTATATCTATAAAAACTAGATATCAAATAAAACGAATAACATTTCATTTCCAACTAATCATTTAAAATAATTTTTTCACATTAACTTTAATAATTAATTATCTCTTTATTTTTCGAGAAAATTTTTATAAAAAATTTTTTTTTAATAAACTCTGATACACAAGATACAATAAATAAAATTAACTTTCAATAATTTTTACAATTTTATTTCATCACTTTCATTCACATTACAATAATTAACTATAAATTAAACAATTATTTTTATAATAATAATACTAAAACCAATAAAATTTAATATAAATTTAAATAATAATAAAAATCTTTAAATATAAATCAAATTTATTAAGAATATAAATAACTCAAATTATGTTGATTTGCACAACTTAAATTTAATGTAAATAAATCTCTAAACTAATTAGATTTAACTTGAAATTTTTCTAGAAACACTTTCCAGTACTCCTACTTTGTTACGACTTATCTTAAACTAAAAAATTAAAAAATTATTAAAATATTAATATTAACTCATTAATTAAGAGCGACGGGCAATCTGTACATATTTTATAACAATAATCATTTAAACAATACTAATTTAAATTACTTTTAAATCCAATATCATTATTTTACTTACAAAAATAAATCTATTATTTATTTAATAAATGTAACTCATCTAATAAAAATACTTATTCTTAAATATACGCTGCATCATGATTTGATTTTAATTTTTAATAAAAATTTTATAATATTAACAAAATTTCAATAAAAATATTAAAATAACAACGATATACAAACTAAAAATTTAAGTAAAATCATTCGTGGATTATCAATTACACGACAAGTTCCTCTAACCTGATTAAAATACCGCCAATTTCTTTAAATTTTAAGATTATATCTTTAAATACTTTATTTTAATTTTTATAATTTTTAATAAAAATAATAGGGTATCTAATCCTAGTCTATAATAAAAATTTTTTAAAATCATAATTATTAAATAAATATTATATTTAAATTATTAAAATTTCACTTTTTAATAATATATATATATATATATATATAACAATTAATTTAAATATAAATAAAATTATATATTTATATTTTTTGTTTAACCGCAATTGCTGGCACAAATTTTTATTAATAATAAAATTTATATTACTTAATTTTTAATATTAGAAAGATAAATCTGTTTTAATTTAATTAAATTTTACTAATTATTAGTGTTTTTACATGATCTATTATTTATTTAATATTTTATTATACATTTATTTAACAAAATTATTAAAATTTTAATTTGTACTATAAATAATTTATTGATCATTAAATGAATATAAATTATTAGATCAACTATTGATTTATTAATTTATAAAATTATATGATTAAATTAATAAATTATAATCATTATAGCTATCAATGAACTTTAAATTAATATTTTAATAATATGTCATTATTTTCGGCAATTGTATTAAATTTATATTATTCAAATACATAATAATGTATTTAATTAATATAAATTAATACTTTTAATTAAATATTTATTAAATTTAATAAATATTTACTTAATTTTTAATATTAGAAAGATAAATCTGTTTTAATTTAATTAAATTTTACTAATTATTAGTGTTTTTACATGATCTATTATTTATTTAATATTTTATTATACATTTATTTAACAAAATTATTAAAATTTTAATTTGTACTATAAATAATTTATTGATCATTAAATGAATATAAATTATTAGATCAACTATTGATTTATTAATTTATAAAATTATATGATTAAATTAATAAATTATAATCATTATAGCTATCAATGAACTTTAAATTAATATTTTAATAATATGTCATTATTTTCGGCAATTGTATTAAATTTATATTATTCAAATACATAATAATGTATTTAATTAATATAAATTAATACTTTTAATTAAATATTTATTAAATTTAATAAATATTTACTTAATTTTTAATATTAGAAAGATAAATCTGTTTTAATTTAATTAAATTTTACTAATTATTAGTGTTTTTACATGATCTATTATTTATTTAATATTTTATTATACATTTATTTAACAAAATTATTAAAATTTTAATTTGTACTATAAATAATTTATTGATCATTAAATGAATATAAATTATTAGATCAACTATTGATTTATTAATTTATAAAATTATATGATTAAATTAATAAATTATAATCATTATAGCTATCAATGAACTTTAAATTAATATTTTAATAATATGTCATTATTTTCGGCAATTGTATTAAATTTATATTATTCAAATACATAATAATGTATTTAATTAATATAAATTAATACTTTTAATTAAATATTTATTAAATTTAATAAATATTTACTTAATTTTTAATATTAGAAAGATAAATCTGTTTTAATTTAATTAAATTTTACTAATTATTAGTGTTTTTACATGATCTATTATTTATTTAATATTATTAA